TTTGACTAAACATACTTTTTGTGACGAAAAAAAGTTTCGTTAAATTTTAAAATCGTAAATTGTATTCCTATAAAATATAAAAAATAAAAGGAATGTTGAAGTTGAAAAAATTACCTAATCATTCGAATTTTTGTTGGGGAGTCTAGAAATTAGACGTTTTCTGGTCGAATTATAAGCACTAACTTCTATTTTGACTCTATCTCCTGATGGTATACGTATAAAATCGCCTCGGGCTTTTTCTGAAGCATAATTTAAAACCAGATTTTCATTATCTAATCTAAACGAATCCGTAACATATTATTGCAAAGTTATTAAGAAATTTAACCTTTCTGAATCCCTTTTTTTTGTTCTTTTTGTTTTCTATCTAAAAGTCTCTTGAAATATCAACTAATCTAATGTAGGAGGAATGATATTAGAAATCTCTTCTTTACTATTTTTTTTTCACAAATAGGGGAAGTTCAGATACAATTTAAATATCGAAAAGATTACCATATATAACACAAGATTTCTCCACCGATTCTTTCTAGTCGAGCCTCTCGGTCTGTCATTATACCCCGAGAAGTAGAAAGAATTACAATCCCCATTCCACCTAAAATTCGCGGAATTTGTTGATAGTTAGAATAGATTCGTAGACCAGGGCGACTGATGCGTTTTAAATTTAGACTCGTTTGACATGGTCCTTTCCTATTTCTTCTATGTCGTAGGGTTAAAGCCAAAAAAAAAAATTTGCCTTCCTGGTGTTTCCTCACATTTTCAATAAAACCTTCTCGTAAAAGTATTTTAATAATGTTTTCGGTGATGTTAGTAGATGGTATTCGAACGGTTCCTTTTCTATCCATGTCCGCATTTCGTATCGAGGTTATTATGTCAGCAATAGTGTCCCTACCCATGATAAACTAAACTTTTTGTTGCCTCGTAATTTTGATATAATCAACATACTTTGTTTTCATTTTTTTTTTTTTTTTATGATTTATAAATTAAATATTATTATTTTCTTTTTATTAATTTTATATTTTTTTTATATTTTATATATTTTTATTAAAGGTATATGCGTGAAACACAATCTACTAATTAATTTTAATTTAATTGATTTCGTTCAAATATCAAATATTAGAAATCATGTAATGCTCTTATAACGCTTTATTTTATAATACTTCAGGTGCTAATGAAACTATTTTAGTGAAATTTAACTGTCTCAATTCCCGAGCGATTGCACCAAAAATTCGAGTTCCCTTTGGATTTCCTTCTTGATCAATTACAACTGCAGCGTTGTCATCATATCGTATTATCATACCGTTGTCGCGTTTAAGTTCTTTCGAAGTACGCACAATTACAGCTCTGATCACTTCAGATCTTTCTAGAGGTGAATTTGGGACTGCTTCCTTGATCACAGCAATAATAACGTCGCCGATATGAGCATATCGGCGATTACTAGTTCCTATGATTCGAATACACATCAATTCTCGAGCTCCGCTATTATCTGCTACATTCAAATGGGTCTGAGATTGGATCATATTCTTTTTTGAATCTGTTATTTCAATGGAAAGGGGCAAAAAAAAGAAATATTGTTTGTCCAAAACAAAAAAAAAGAAACTTGCGAATTTTTTCCTAACAAAGGCCTTTTCCTTTTAGTTCTGTATTCCTATCTCAAAATAATGAATTGAGTTCGTATAGGCATTTTGGACGCTGCTATTGAAATAGCCTTTCTGGCTATATTTTCTGCTACCCCGCCCATTTCATAAATCATTCTACCCGGTTTAACGACAGCTACCCAATATTCGGGAGATCCCTTCCCCGAACCCATACGTGTTTCCGAGGGTCTTAGGGTAACTGGTTTGTCGGGAAAGATACGTACCCATATTTTTCCACCGCGGCGTACATTTCGTGTCATTGCCCGACGCCCTGCTTCTATTTGTCTAGACGTAATCCAAGCGGGTTCAAGTGCCTGAAGAGCATATCTACCGAAACAAATACGATTGCCGCGAGAAGATACGCCTTTCATTCTTCCTCTATGTTGTTTACGGAATCTGGTTCTTTTGGGGTTATAGTTGATGGTTGTTTCGCAATTCCATCTCTACTGCAGAACCGGACATGAGAGTTTCTTCTCATCCAGCTCCTCGCGAATGAAATGATTATGATTAAAAAGAAAGTATACATATGAATAATATACTGAATCTTGGGATTCTTTGATATTGATATTTTACCCAATTTATTTAGTAGATTAGAAATTCGTATATTTTTTATTTGTCTATCTTATATAGATAATTATGTATTCTATTTATATATAGAAATTTATAGAGAATTCTAAATTTATATTTATAGATAATTATTTTTAGATAATTATTTTTAGATAATATTTAGATAATGTTCTTTAAATGTTATAACAAGTCTGTATTTATTATGATTATTAGATCAGATCGCTTAAAATTTAGAAATCAAATAATATAAAAATCTTCGCGGGCGAATATTTACTCTTTCAATATTTACTTCATTTGTAGGG